CATGAGATGGCTGAAGATTAAAGCGGAAGATTGTAGTTCTTTTTATGGGAGGATTCTCTCTTATGAATCAAAAAACAAAATTTATTTTGAAGTTTAGCTTCCAAAGCTAATATTTTTTTTAAATTATTTTTTGATTATGGTTTTGTTTTATTTTGAGCTATTTTTTTTTTTTTTTTTATGTTTATCTATCTTAGTTCAGCAGCCCTTAGCTATGGGTGGGGTGTTGCTTTTTATTAGGTTTATGGTTAGAATTTATGTTTCTTTTTTTTTTTCTTCGTGGTATTCTTTTTCTTTGTTTTTAATTTATATCGGCGGAATGTTAGTTTTATTTGGATATGTTATGGTTTTAGTGCCTAATTTTGTATTTTCTTTTAAGAGTATTTTTTTCTGTTTTTTTTCTGTTTTTCTTCTGTTTTTCTTCTGTAGTAAAGGAGAGTTATTTGACTTTTTTCCTGATTTTTCTTTTTCATTTTTTGGGTTTTCTAACTTTTTTTTGTATTTGGGGCTTTCTCTTGTTTTATTTGTTGGTCTTGTAAGTGTGGCTAAAATTTGTTTTTTTCAGGCTGGGGCGTTTCGTCCCTTTTATTTATTCTTTTATGTTTAGTCCTTTTCGTAAAGTTCATCCTTTGTTGAAGCTTGGAAATAGTGCTTTAGTTGATTATCCCACTCCGCTAAATCTTTCTTCGTGATGGAATTTTGGGTCTTTGTTGGGGTTCTGTTTAATTTTGCAGATTGTTACTGGTCTTTTTTTGGCAATACACTATATTGCTCACATTGATTTGGCTTTTTTTTCGGTGTCACACTTAGTTCGTGATGTTAATTATGGTTGATTTTTGCGGTTTTTACATGCTAATGGTGGTTCTTTTTTTTTCATTTTTTTATATTTTCATGTTGGTCGTGGGATGTACTATGGTTCTTATAAGGCTTTTTATGGGTGGATAGTTGGGGTTGTGTTGTTTATTTTTGTTATAGCTACTGCTTTTTTGGGCTATGTTTTACCTTGGGGGCAGTTGTCTTTTTGGGGGGCTACTGTTATTACTAATTTTCTATCTGCTGTTCCCTATATTGGCGGGCTTCTTGTTGAGTGATTATGGGGGGGGTTTGCTGTAGATAATGCTACTCTTACTCGGTTTTTTGCGTTTCATTTTTTATTTCCTTTTTTAGTTTTGGGTCTTAGGGTCGTTCATTTGGTTTTTTTACATGAGGTTGGTGCTAGCAATCCTTTGGGGATTAATTCTTTTGGTGATAGCGTTTCTTTTCATCCTTATTTTTCTTTTAAAGATTTATTTGGAGTATTTTTTTTTTTTTTTTTTTTACTTTTTTTTGTGTTATTGTTTCCATCGCTGATAGGAGATCCTGAGAATTACATTCCTGCGAATCCATTAGTTACCCCCATTCACATTCAGCCTGAATGATATTTTCTTTTTGCTTATGCTATTTTGCGGGCTATTCCGAATAAGTTGGGGGGGGTTGTTGCCTTGTTTATTTCTGTTATGGTTTTATTTCTAGTTCCCTTTTTATTTTGTTCTTCTTTTAGTGGTGAGGTTTTTTACCCAATTAACCAGGGTTTGTTTTGGTTTTTTGCAAGTATTTTTTTACTTTTGACTTGGCTTGGGAGATGTCCTGTTGAGTCGCCGTATGTTTTTTATGGTCAGATTACTTCTATTTTTTATTTTTTATATTTTTTCCTAAATCCATTTTTTCGTGTTTTTTGGGATTATTTAGTTAATTAATGTTAGGCTGTTTTTTTTGTGTTTTGAAAGCATATTTTTAAGTATTAGTTTTACTTAGTAGCTTGGTTTTAGGAAAATATTTTCATTTTTTGGCTTACAAGGCCATTGCTTCTTTTTAGCTTCTAAAACTTTTGTGAATTTTGGTTTTTTTTTTAGTTCTTTTTTTTTAAGGATTATTATAGTTTTTATAGGGGCGATTAGGCTGATTGTTCAGCGTTTTCATTTTTTGATATCTTTAATTTCGTTGGAGTTTATGGTATTGGGGCTTTTTCTATTGCTTTTTAGGGTTGTAAGATTTGGTTATGAGGGGTATCTTTGTTTTATTGTTCTTAGTTTTGCTTCTTGTGAAGCGGCTTTGGGTTTGGGCTTATTGGTTAGTTTGGTTCGGTCTCATGGAAGAGATTTTATTTCTATTGTTAGTTTATACGAATGTTAAAAGTTTTTTTTTTTCTTTTTGTTTCTTTTGTTTTTTGTTTTATTAGTGGGTTTTGGATTAATTATTTAATTGTTTTATTATCTTGTTCTTTTTTCTTCTTTTTTTTTTTCTTTTCTTTTAGTTGGTTTGAGTTTTTTGGTTTTTTTTTTCTTGATTCGCTGAGTAGAGGGTTGATTATACTTTCTTTTTGGGTATGTAGTTTGATAATCGTGTCTAGGTATTCTATTTATTTATTTGGTCGTGAGTTTTTGTCTTTTATTTCTTCTGTTTGTTTTTTGTTTTTAGTTTTATTTCTTAGTTTTTCTGTTTATAATATTTTTAGATTTTTTTTTTTTTTCGAGTTTAGTCTGATCCCTACTTTGTTTATTATTTTGAGATGGGGGTATCAGCCTGAGCGGCTTCAGGCAGGTCTTTATATATTAATATACACTATTTCGGCGTCTCTTCCTCTTTTATCGATTATTCTTTATTTAGGAAGTTTTTTTGGATCTTTTTTTTATTTTTTTTCTTGGCCTTTCTTTTTTTTTTCAATTAGTTCTTTTTTTGGATCTTTTTTACTTTTTTTTTTTTCTATTTTGGCTTTTTTAGTTAAACTTCCAATATTTGGGTTTCATTTATGGCTTCCTAAGGCACATGTTGAGGCTCCTGTTTCTGGTTCTATAATTTTGGCTGGCGTTTTATTGAAGTTGGGAGGTTATGGTATTTTTCGGATTTTTTTTCTTTTTTATTATTTTGGTGGATTTCTTTTTGATTTTTTAATAGTTTTTATTCTTTGGGGAGGGGTTATTACAAGGTTAGTTTGTTTGCGTCAAACTGATTTGAAGGGGTTGGTTGCTTATTCTTCTGTTGGGCACATAGGTATAATACTTGCTGGATTAATAAGCTTTAGGTTGGTTGGGTATCTTGGTGGTTTAATAATAATGGTTGGTCATGGTTTATGTTCTTCTTGTTTGTTTTTACTTTCTAGTTTAGGTTATGATTTGTTTGGGTCTCGTAGTCTTTTTTTAGTTAAGGGGTTTATGATTTTTTTTCCAAGATTAGCTTTTTGGTGATTTGTCTTTTTATGTGCTAATATAGCTGCCCCAACTTCTTTAAATTTAGTTGCTGAGCTTTTTCTTTTTATAAGAGTTTTGGGGTATTGTAAATATTTTTTTTTTCTTCTGTTGGTTTTAAGATTTTTTTGTGGGGTGTATAGTCTTTATTTATTTGTTTCTGTTAATCATGGGTTTTTTTTGAAAGTTCTGGGTATTTTCTTTTTTTGAAGGTTAGAGTTTTGTTTTCTGTTTTTTTTCATTTTTTTCCTCTTTTTTTTAGCTTTCTGGCATTAGAAATTTTTATTATTTAGGGTTTTATTTAGGTAGTTTATGTTAAAAAATTTTGGATTGTGGTTCCTTAGATGCTCTATTAGTTAGCCTTAGGTAGTGTTTTTTTATCTTGAGTTAGATATTTCTATTATAGTTGGTTTTTTTTTATTATTATTTTTGTTTTTTGTTTTGTTGGTATTATTATATTTTTGTTATTTTGGGGTGGTATTGGTTGTTGACTGAGAGTTGTTTTCATTTTGTGGAGTTGATTTTAAACTTAGTATTTTATTAGATTGAATCTCTCTTTCTTTTAGGGGGGTTGTTATTTTTATTTCTGTTATAGTTGTATTTTTTTCTTACTATTACATGTTTGGCGACTTTTTTCTTTTTCGCTTCATTCTTTTGGTATTCTTTTTTGTTTTTTCTATACTTGTTGTTATTTTTATTCCAAATTTAATTGCTCTTTTATTGGGTTGGGATGGGTTAGGTTTAATTTCTTTTTGCTTAGTTCTTTATTATCAGAACTTTAAATCCTTAGTTTCTGGTATTATTACTGTTTTAGTAAATCGTATTGGGGATGTAATAATTTTACTAAGAATTGGTTGGCTTTTTTCTTTTGGTAGCTGGAGATTTTTGTTTCTTGATAATTTTTATTGTTGTTTTTGGGTGGGGCTTTGTTTGGTTTTGGCTGGCATAACTAAGAGGGCCCAATTTCCTTTTTGCAGCTGGTTGCCAGCTGCAATGGCTGCTCCAACTCCTGTTTCAGCTCTTGTTCACTCTTCTACTTTAGTTACTGCTGGTGTTTATTTGGTATTGCGATTTTGGGAGTTTATTAGTGGGTTTTATTTTCTTGTTTTCTTTCTTTTTTTTTTATCTATAGTTACTATGTTTTTATCTGGGTTTAGAGCGTTATTTGAGACTGATTTTAAAAAAGTTATTGCTCTATCTACATTAAGTCAGTTGAGTGTGATACTTTTTTCTATTAGGAATGGCTTTTGTGTGTTTGGTTTGTTTCATTTGTATACACATGCTTTGTTCAAGGCACTTCTTTTTTTGTGTGCTGGGACTATTATTCATTGTTTTTCGCATATTCAAGATTTTCGCATATTGGGTAGTTGTTGGAAAAAGGTTCCTTGTGTGTTGGTGTTTTTAAATCTGGCTAATATGACTTTGTGTGGGTTTCCATTTCTTGGTGGTTTTTACTCTAAGGATTTGGTGTTGGAGGGTTTCTTTTTCGGTGAGTTTAATCTTTTTTTTTTTTTTTTTTTATTTTTTTCTACTGTTTTTACAGTTTCTTATAGGGTTCGTGTATTAATTTACTCTACTTATAGTTTTGATAAGGGGTTTGTGTTGGACTCTAGGAACGATAGCTTCTTCTTTGTTTACTTTCCTATTTTTTTTCTAGGTTTAGGGGCTATTTTTGGTGGTTCTTTCTTTTTTTATTTTTTGTTTTTTGATTTCTGTTCGTTTATAATTTCTTCTTTTTTTTTTAAAGTTTTAGTTTTTTCTTTTTTAGTTTTGGGTAGGTTTCTTGCTTTTTTCTTGGTTTTTTTAGATTTTACACATGGTTCGTTTTTTGTGTTTTCCAGTTTTGTTTTTAATTGTGGGTGCAATATGTGATTTCTTCAGGGGTTGAGTACACAGTTTTTTCTTTTTTTTCCGTTTTTTCTTTCTTTCTTTTTTTTATATAAATTAGATCGAGGTTTTTTTGAGATATTAGGTGGGTATGGTATTTTTAGATTTTTTCAATTTTTTGGTTCGTGGTTTCATTTTTTTTCTATTAAGAGTGTTTTTTTCTTTCTTTCTTTTCTTTCTTTCTTTTTTTTGTTTTTTTTTATTTATTGTTTTTAGTTTAATAAAAATATTAGGGTTTCGTCCTATAGATATGAGCAGGTGTCATTAAACATAGTGTTTGCTTTTTTAGTATATTTAGTATGGGTTCTTTCCGAGTATCAGGTTTATAAGAGTAAAAAAAGTATAATGGTTCGAAATCCCTTTCATTTAGTTGAGTTTAGTCCATGGCCTTTAGTTGGGTCTCTTGGTGCTTTTTTTTTTACTATTGGGCTTGCTTCTAGGTTTCATTTGTATGGTGAGTTTTGTGCGTCTTTTGGTGTCTTTATTATTGTTTTTACGATAGTTCAGTGGTGGCGGGACATTATTCGGGAGGGTGTTTTTCAAGGCTTTCATACTGGACAGGTTTCTATTGGGCTTCGTTGGGGAATATTGTTGTTTATTGTTTCTGAGGTTCTTTTTTTTGTTGCTTTTTTTTGGGCTTATTTTCACAGTAGACTTTCTCCCACTTTAGAGTTAGGGGCCTGTTGGCCTCCTGTTGGGTTAATTTTTTTAAATCCTTTTTCAGTTCCTTTGTTGAATACTGCTGTTTTACTATCCTCTGGTGTTAGGGTGACTTGGGCTCACCATTCTTTGATGGAGAAGAGTCGTGTTAGTGGGCTTCAGGGTTTAGTTGTTACTGTCTTTTTGGGGGTTTATTTTACATTTTTACAAGTTGGCGAGTACTATGAGGCCTCTTTTAGTATGAGGGATGGGGTATTTGGTTCTGTTTTTTTTGTTGCTACAGGTTTTCATGGTTTTCATGTATTAGTTGGGTCTACTTTTTTGTTAATTTGTTTGGTTCGTTTGGTAGTCTACCAATTTTCTAGTGGTCATCATTTTGGGTTTGAGGCTGCTGCTTGGTATTGACATTTTGTTGATGTTGTTTGGTTGTTTTTATATTTATGTGTTTATTGGTGAGGGGCTTAGTAAGACACTTTTGATAGCTTAAATTTTAAAGCTTTAGGTTTTTACTCTAATTATGGAAATGTACTTCTTCAAATGTGGCGTTATACTTTAATTAAAAAGGTTTATTTTGCGTGTAAAATATGAGGCTTTCTCTAATGCCAACTTAAATAGCTTAGTTTTAGAGAGCGTAACGTTGAAGGTGTTAGGGTGAAATTTTTCTTTGAGTGTTTTAATTATTATAAGATGGTGTAAGGTGCACAGAAGAGTTTGAGTCTTTGGGAGATAATTTAATTTTATTTCTTATAGTGTGGAAGAGCGAAGTTTTGCGATCGGTTTCGGCCCGTTTTTTAAAGTTGTTTCTTTTTCTGCTAATTTTTGGTAGGCGAGGGCTGTAGTTTGAAGCGTCTAATTGTTACTTAGAAGAGTGTAAGTTTTATTTGTCTAGAGGCTAAAATATTGTGCCGGATTTAATCGGGTTGTGTTGATGATGCAAAATATGGGGCTTTCTCCAATATTATATGTTTTTTTGTTTTATTTCTTTTTTTATTTCTTTTTTACTCAGATTTTTGTTTTTTTTCATCTCGTATATTTTAGGTAAGCGTGTTTGGGTTGATTTTGAAAAAAACAGGCCATTTGAGTGTGGGTTTGACCCTAATTTATCTGCTCGTGTTCCATTTTCTATACGTTTTTTTTTGTTGGCTGTTTTGTTTTTGATTTTTGACATTGAGATTGTTTTACTTATGCCTTTGCCTTTAATTGTTTCTTTTACTAGGTGGGAAACGGGGTCTTTACTATCTTTTTTTTTCTTATTAGTTTTATTGTTAGGCCTTTTTCATGAGTGAAAAGAGGGTTCCTTAAATTGAGTTTACTAATATGCGATGATTTTTTTCTACAAATCACAAGGACATTGGGTCTTTGTATTTTTTATTTGGTGTGTGGTCTGGTTTAGTTGGGACTGCTTTGAGTCTTTTGATTCGTGCTGAGCTGGGTCAGCCCGGGGCTTTATTAGGAGATGACCAACTATATAATGTTATTGTTACTGCTCATGCTTTTGTAATAATTTTTTTTTTGGTTATACCAGTTATAATTGGTGGGTTTGGAAATTGGTTGGTGCCACTAATATTGGGGGCGCCAGATATAGCTTTTCCTCGCATAAATAATATAAGGTTTTGGCTTTTGCCACCTGCTTTAACTTTATTACTATCTTCAGCTGCTGTTGAGAGTGGGGCAGGGACTGGTTGGACTGTATATCCTCCTTTGTCAAGTAATGTTGGTCATTCTRGGGGGTCTGTTGATTTGGCTATTTTTTCTTTACATTTGGCAGGAATCTCATCTATTTTAGGTGCAATTAATTTTATTACTACTATTATTAATATGCGGTGATATGGGATGCAGTTTGAGCGACTTTCTTTGTTTGTCTGGTCAGTAAAAATCACTGCTATTTTATTATTGTTGTCCTTACCGGTTCTTGCTGGTGCTGTTACAATATTGTTAACGGATCGAAATTTTAATACTTCTTTTTTTGATCCTGCTGGTGGTGGGGATCCGATTCTTTATCAGCACTTGTTTTGGTTTTTTGGACATCCTGAGGTATATATTTTAATTCTTCCTGGGTTTGGAATAATTTCTCATATTGTTAATCATTATTCTTCTAAAAAGGAGGCTTTTGGTCATTTGGGGATAATTTACGCAATATTGGCGATTGGTTTACTTGGTTTTATTGTTTGGGCGCACCATATGTTTGTTGTTGGAATAGATGTTGATACTCGAGCTTACTTTACTGCTGCAACTATAATTATTGCTATTCCTACTGGTATTAAGGTGTTCAGTTGGTTAGCCACAATTCATGGGTCTTCTTTAAATTTTGAGGCGCCAATATTATGGGCTCTTGGTTTTATTTTTTTGTTTACTATTGGTGGGCTAACTGGGGTTATGTTGGCAAATTCTAGAATTGATGTGGTGTTACATGATACTTACTATGTTGTTGCTCATTTTCATTATGTATTATCTATGGGTGCTGTTTTTGCATTATTTGGTGGATTTAACTATTGGTTTCCTTTAATTAGTGGTTTAAGTTTAAATGTTCGTTGGACTAAATCTCATTTTTTTTTGATGTTTATTGGGGTAAATTTAACTTTTTTTCCTCAGCATTTTTTAGGTCTTGGAGGAATGCCTCGGCGGTACTCTGACTACCCAGATGTTTTCATGAAGTGGAATGTTGTTTCTTCTGCTGGTTCTTTAATTTCCTTTGTTGCCGTTTTATTTTTTATGTTTATTGTTTGGGAGAGCTTTGTTTCTCAGCGAGGTGTTGTTTTTTCTTCTCATTTAAGAAGAACTCTTGAGTGGGATAATCGACTTCCTGCCGACTTTCATAATGAGGCAGAGACCGGCAGATTAGTGGTGGTCTAATTTTTTGTGTAGTGTGCCAACTTGTTTTGAAATTTTAAGTTAAGGAAAACTGTGGGTTTTCAAAGCCTATAATAGTATCAAATTTTACTAAATTTTGAAAAGTTTTTCTATACATCTAGAAGAATTTCCCACAGGTTATAAGAAAATTTTTATTGTTTATAATAACCCCCCCCCCCCCCTTCTTAGTTTTTGTTTTTTTCTTATAATTTAAGAGGAAAGAAGTAAATGGTTTAAGTTGCGGCTGCTAACTGTGATTTGAGTGGGTAGGTCCATTCTTACTTTTGTGTTTTTACCTTTTTCTTTCCTTATGTGTTTTTTGTTAGTTTTTGGTACTGTGTTAAGTTTATCTAGTGTTAGGTGGTTGGGTGTTTGGGTTGGGTTGGAAATAAATATACTTTGTTTCTTGCCTGTTTTGGTTCATTTATCTAGTTTTCAGATTATTGAGGGCAGTGTCAAGTATTTTTTAGTTCAATCTCTTGGTAGAATTTTTTTGCTTTTGAGTGGGTTGGTTACCAGTGTTGGGTTCGTTTTTTATGTTGACGGTATTTTTTTTTCTCTTTTTTTAGTAAGTTTGTTTCTGAAGTTGGGTGTGTTTCCTTTACATTGGTGGGTTTCTTCTGTTTTGGGAAGGTTGGGTTGGTTTGGTGTTTTTCTACTATCCACTTGACAGAAAGTAGGTCCTTTTTTTCTTTTTCTTTTTTTTTCCGGGTTTTCTTTTCTGTTTTTTTTCTTTTCTAGTTTTTCTTCAGTTGTTGGTGGTTTTTGTGGGGTTGGGCAGGCGAATTCTCGGTTTTTGTTGGCATACTCTACTGTTGGGCATTTAGGGTGGATGGTTAGTGTGGGGTTTTTTTCTTTTTTTTTTCTTTGTTTTATTTTTTTGTTTATTTTTTTCTTTCTTTTTTTTTGATTTTGTTCCTATGATATTTTGATGTATCCCGTTTTACTCAATTTTTTTTTTTTTTCTTTTTTCTTTTTTCTTTTATTTTTTATTTGTTTATTTTCTTTGTGTGGCATTCCTCCGTTTTTAGGGTTTTTTAGAAAGTTCTTTGTATTTTTTATCCTTGTTGTTTTTTGGATGTTCTTTTTTTTTCTTTTTTTATTGTTGTTAGGCTCCTTACTTAGGTTGTATTTTTATCTTGGTTTATTTTTTTCTTTTTTCTTTTTTTACTTTTCTTTTTTTACTTCTTTTTTTTTTCCTATTTTTTTTTTGTTTTTATTGTTTATTTCTTCTTTCTTTTTTTTCTTTTTTTTTTTTCTTTGATTTTTTTTTTTACTTGGGTTTAAGGTTGTTATGACATTTTGGTCTAGATGAGGGTTTCAGGATGCTTCTTCTCCTTTAATGGAGCAGTCGATTTTTTTTCATGATCATGCTATAGTTGTTATTGTTTTGGTTATTAGGTTAGTTGGATATCTGTTTTTTTCTTTGTTTTTTGGAGTTTTCTTGGGGCGTTATTTGTTGGAGTATCAAGAGGTTGAGTTTGTCTGGACTGTTTTGCCTGGTGTTGTTCTTGGTTTTTTAGCACTTCCTTCTTTGCGGCTTCTTTACCTGTTAGATGAGGTTAATAATACTTCTTTAACTATTAAGGTTGTTGGTCACCAGTGGTACTGGTCTTATGAATATTCTGATTTTTTAGATGTTGAATACGACTCTTATATGGTTGCTGATGATGATTTGTTTTCTGGTGATTATCGTTTATTGGAGGCTGACCACCGTGTTGTGGTCCCTTCTTTGGTTGACATTCGGGTTCTAGTAACTGCGGCGGATGTTTTACACTCTTGGAGTGTTCCTTCTTTGGGGGTTAAGGTAGACGCTGTTCCCGGTCGGCTTAATCAGTTGAGTTTTTTTTGTTCTCGTGTTGGTGTTTTTTATGGGCAGTGTTCGGAGATTTGTGGTGCTAATCATTCATTTATACCTATTGTTGTAGAGTCTGTTGGTGTTAATATGTTTTTGTTTTGGTTAAAAGGCTTTTTGTAGGGTTATTATAAGGTTAGTTTATATAAAACGTAAGTTTGTCATTTTTAATAAGCTCTTTTTGAGTACTTTTTAGTGCCTCAAATTTCTCCTATTAGTTGGTTGGTTTTGCCTTCTTTTTTTTTTGTATTTTTTTTTTGTTTTTTGTTTTGTCTTTGGTGGTGTTTTTTTTCTTTTTTTTTATTTAGAGTAAAGGTTTGTCTAAATGGTAATTTAGTTGTTACTTTTAATTTTTGAGATTGATAGATTTAGTATGTTAAGGGATATTTTTTCTTCTTTTGATGAGCAAAATGGAAATTTGGTTTTTTTCTTTTTTGTTTGGTTTTTTTCTTTTTTTTTTCTTTTTTTCTTTTTTAATGTTTTTTGGTTGGGGTTTTCTCGGTTTTTTTCTTTTTTTTTCTTGGTTGTGGATTATATTTGGTTTCAGGTTTCTAGTAGGTTGGGTGGGCTGTTACGTGGGTTTTCTTTTTTTATTTCTTTTTTTTTTCTTTTTTTAATTATTGTTAATTTTTTGGGGTTAGTTCCTTATGTTTTTAGTGTTACAAGTCATTTGGTAATTACTTTTTCTTTGGCAGTTCCTATTTGATTGAGGTTACTTTTTTCTAGTTTTTTTTTTAGTCCTAGTGTTTTTTTTTCTCATTTTCTTCCTGTTGGTGCCCCATCTTTATTGAATCCATTTTTAGTTTTAGTAGAGACTGTGAGTATTAGGGTTCGTCCAATTACACTTTCTGTTCGTTTAGCTGCTAATATAGGTGCTGGGCATATTGTTATTGGTCTTACCGGTACTTATCTTAGTGGTGCTATTGTTACATTTGATGTTTCTTCTGTGGTTTTACTTTTTTTAATTGAGGGGTTTTATTTTATTTTTGAGTTTGGTATCTGTATTGTCCAGGGTTATATTTTTTCTTTGTTACTGGTCCTTTATTCTGATGAGCACTCTTTATAGTATTTTAGCTTTATAGTTGAATTGGATAATATTTAGTTGCAGGCTAAAAGGTGTAGAGGTATTACTAAGGTTTTGTAGAATCAGCTAATTTTAAGCTGTTGGACTCATATTCCAAAAATGAGGTTTCTCTTCTGTAATGTTTATTGGTATATTTTGATAAGTACTTTTAGTTTTATTCTATTTTTTTTCTTGTTTTTTTTGATTTTGGAAAATTTTTTCGTTTTTTCTTTTTTGTACATGATAGTTTATTGCTTACTCATTTTTTTTTATTTTCTTAACGGAGTTTTGTAAGTAGCTCAGTACTAAGTATTGTTTTTTAAGAATTTTTAGAGGTAGGAAAAGAAAATAAAAACGGCTAATTGTGTGCCAGCTGCTGCGGCTATACACATGTTTTAAGCGAAAGTGTTTGGGTAGAAGGTAGAAATAATTTGTTTTGGGAATAGTTTTTTGGTTTGTATGTAGAAATTAAATTTTTTTTTTTCTTTTTTCCTTTATTTTTTTTTGTTCTTTTTTGGTTTTTTGGAGAGACCGGGATTAGGCACCCCGTTATTAAAAAATCTTTTTTTTTCCTGGGTATTAAATATTTTTAAACTCAAAAAATTTGGCGGTTCTTTATATCCTTTTAGGGGAACCTGTTCTATAATTGATATTCCACGTGAAAGTTAGCTTCTCTTAGTTTGTTTGTATACTTCTGTTGTCAGTTTACTTTTAATAGTTTTTTTAGTTTACTTTATAATTTTTAGTTTTAACATCAAGTCAAAGTGCAGCTTATGGGGAAGAAAGAGATGGGTTACGTTTTTTTAGTTTTTGGTTTTGGTGTTGGAATACGTGGAATAAATTGGACTTAATAGTAAAGTTATTTTTAGTAAGTTTTTTTGAATATGGTTTAGGGTGCGTACAAATCGCCCGTCGCTCTTGCTGATAAGTAAGATAAGTCGTAACACAGTAGCAGTATCGGAAGATGCTGCTAGTTTCAGAAAAAAGCATTTTAATGTATCTCATTTACGTTGAGTGGAAGGTTCAAATTAACCTTTTTTGATTTTTTTTTCATTTTTAGGTTTGGTTTAAAATAAATATTTTTTTTAATAGTTTTTTTAAAATTTTTTTTTATAGTACTGTTAAGGTTTTTTAAAAATTTTTTAAGATATTTTGATATTTTTACCTTTTGTATCATGGTTTAACTAATGTTTATTTTTTATAATTTTCTAGAAGGATTGACGAATACCTTTTTGATGTTTAGCACTTATGGGTTATTTGTTGCAGTAAATATTTTTATACATTAAGGTTGAAACGAGATGTTCCGAGTTTTTTTATAGCTAGTTTTCTTATTTTATCTTTAAGGGTTTTTATTTTTTGGGGGTAATTTCCAATTGGTTAGAGAAGATTGGGTTTTATTTTTATTTGTAGGAATATAGGTTTTTATTGTTTAAAAATGTGTAATAACTTTTTATAATCTTTACTTTCTTTTTTCTAAGAAATTTTCTTTATTCTATTTTGTTTATTTACAATGTTTAAATTAGTATTTTTTTTTTTTAAGTAAAAGGAATTCGGCAAATATAAATTTCGACTGTTTTCAAAAACATAGCCTTTTGTTTTTTTATTAAAGGTATTTTCTGCTCAGTGTTGGTAAATAGCCGCAGTAATTTGACTGTGCAAAGGTAGCATAATCATTTGCCTCATAATTGGGGGCTTGTATGAATGGTATTACGAAAATTTGACTGTCTTTTACTTATTAATATAATTTGTGTTTAGTGTGAAGACACACTAATAGTTTAGTGGGACAAGAAGACCCTCTTGAGTTTTATTTGATTGTTTATTTTTTATATAAATTTAATTTGGTTGGGGCGACCTAGGAAGGGACTTACTTGCATCTTCCTTTTAATTATAGAGAACCATTATTTTTGGCATATAGATTAAGTTACCAGAGGGATAACAGCGTAATTTTTTTTGAGAGTTCTTATTAAAAATAAAGATTGCGACCTCGATGTTGACTTATAGTTTCCTTTTGGTGCAGTAGCTGTAAGGGTAGGTCTGTTCGACCTTTAATACCTTACGTGAGTTGAGTTCAGACCGGCGAGAGCCAGGTTAGTTTCTATCTTTTATTTATTTTCTAAGCTTTTTAGTACGAGAGGATTGAGGGCTTTTTTTATGTGTTGGCAGAAAATTGTGTTTGCTTTAGGAGCTTTTTATGTGGTGTTTCCACACGCATGATAAGTATTATAGTGGCAGAATAGTGCGTTAGGTTTAAGCTCTAAGTATAGATTTTTATCTCTTTAGTAGTGGCTTTTTTTTTTTCCATTATTATTAGAGATATTTGTCTGTTGTTAGCTGTAGCTTTCTTTACATTAATAGAGCGTAAAATTTTAGGGTATATTCAAGTTCGTAAAGGACCAAATAAAGTCGGGTTTACAGGGCTTTTACAGCCCTTTGCTGATGCTCTAAAACTCTTTGCTAAGGAGCGCCTTTCTATTATTTTTATAAATGTTTTCTTCTTTTTTTTTTCTCCTGTTTTTTCTTTGTTTTTAGCTTTATTGTTGTGGCTTCTTTTTCCTAGTTGTTATAGTTATTTTTTTTCATTTTTTGGTATTTTTTTTTTTCTTTGTATTTCGAGTATAAGTGTGTACTCTACTCTTTTTGCTGGCTGATCTTCAAATTCTAAATATGCTTTGTTAGGGGCTTTGCGGTCTGTTGCTCAAACTATTTCTTATGAGGTTAGCTTAATCTTAATTTTATTAAGGGTAGCTTTTTCTGTAGGGTCTTTTTTCTTTTTTTTCTTTTTTTTCTTTCAAAGGTTTTATTTTTGGGTTTTTTTCCTTTTGTTTCCTATTTTTTATATTTGGCTTGTTACTGTTTTGGCAGAAACAAACCGGGCCCCCTTTGACTTTGCTGAGGGTGAGTCTGAGCTTGTTTCTGGATTTAATATTGAGTATGGGGGGGGTGCTTTTGCTTTGTTGTTTTTGGCCGAGTATGGTAGTATTCTTATTATATGTATTTTTTCTTCTGTTTTTTTTGTAGGGTCTTTTTTCGGTTTTTTGTTTATTATACTTTTTGCTGGAGGTCTTTCTTTTTTGTTTTTATGAGTTCGTGGTAGTGTTCCGCGTATGCGTTATGACCAGCTTATGGGGTTGACTTGAAAGAGGTTTTTGCCAGTTAGTCTTTTTTTTTTATTTTTTAGTTCTTTTGTTTCTTGGTTTATTTAATTT